GCTAGTCCTTTGTGGCTTCGGTGGCGACTAGATCAACGCGTGATTGCATCAAGAGAAGTTCCTATCGAAGTTCAATGTGAATCTTTTGGTACCTATCATGAGATTTATGGTCACTATCTAATAGTAAGAAATGTCAACAAGGAAATCTTTTGTATAGACATTCGAACCACTGTTGGTCATATTTCTTTTTATCGAGAGATAGAAGAAGCCGTACAAGGGTTTTGCCGGGCTTGCTCATATAGTACCTAAGCTAAAAAATTCTATGATACCCGCGATAATTCGATTCGGGTCTCCCCGTCTCAACTAGTATTCTAATTCGTGAATTTCTCCGCTAATCAAGATCGAGGAAAGGCAGTCTTCGAATCACTGACTCAAATCCATTGTCGAATCCTACTCAACTGAATAGCGAGGTACTTATGGCAGAACGGGCCGATCTAGTCTTTCACAATAAAGCGATAGATGGAACTGCCATGAAACGACTTATTCGCAGATTAATAGATCACTTTGGAATGGCATATACATCACATGTCCTGGATCAAGTAAAGACTCTGGGTTTCCAGCAAGCCACTACTACATCCATTTCATTAGGAATTGATGATCTTTTAACAATACCTTCCAAGGGGTGGCTAGTACAAGATGCGGAACAACAAAGTTTAATTTTGGAAAAACACCATCATTATGGGAATGTACACGCGGTAGAAAAATTACGTCAATCCATTGAGATCTGGTATGCTACAAGTGAATATTTACGACAACAAATGAATCCTAATTTTAGGATGACTGATCCTTCTAACCCAGTCCATATAATGTCTTTTTCGGGAGCTAGAGGAAATGCATCTCAGGTCCATCAATTAGTAGGTATGAGAGGATTAATGTCGGATCCTCAAGGACAAATGATTGATTTACCCATTCAAAGCAATTTACGCGAAGGACTCTCTTTAACGGAATATATTATTTCCTGCTACGGAGCTCGCAAAGGAGTTGTGGATACTGCTGTACGAACATCAGATGCTGGATACCTCACGCGCAGACTTGTTGAAGTAGTTCAACACATTGTTGTACGTAGAACAGATTGTGGCACCATCCGAGGTATTTCTGTGAGTCTTCAAAATGGGATGATAACAGAAAGAATTTTTATCCAAACATTAATTGGTCGTGTATTAGCGGACAATATATATATGGGTTCACGATGCGTTGCCATTCGAAATCAAGATATTGGGATTGGACTTGTTAATCGATTCATAACCTTTAGAGCAAAATCAATATCTATTAGAACTCCCTTTACTTGCAGGAGTACATCTTGGATCTGTCGATTATGTTATGGCCGTAGTCCCACTCATGGCGACCTGGTCGAATTGGGAGAAGCGGTAGGTATTGTTGCGGGTCAATCTATTGGGGAACCCGGGACTCAACTAACATTAAGAACTTTTCATACCGGTGGAGTATTTACAGGCGGTACGGCGGAACATGTACGAGCTCCTGATAATGGAAAAATCAAATTCAATGAACATTTGGTTCATCCCACACGTACACGTCACGGCTATCCAGCTTTTCTATGTTATATAGACCTATATGTAACTATTGAGGGTCAAGATATTCTACATAATGTGAATATTCCACCAAAAAGTTTGATTTTAGTTAAAAATGATCAATATGTAGAATCAGAACAAGTCATTGCCGAGATTCGCGCCGAAGCATCCATCTTGAATTTTAAAGAGAGGGTCCGAAAACATATTTATTCTGACTCAGAGGGAGAAATGCACTGGAGTACCGCTGTGTACCATGCACCCGAATATACATATGGTAATGTTCATCTCTTACCAAAAACAAGCCATTTGTGGATATTATCAGGAGTTCCGCACAGATCCAGTATAGTCCCTTTTTCGCTCCACAAGGATCAAGATCAAATAAATATTCATTCTCTTTCTGTCGAACGAAAATATATTTCTAACCTTTCAGTGACTGATGATCAAGTGAGACATAAATTGTTTAGGTCGGATCCTTCTGTTAAAAAGGAGGGGGGGGTTCTTGATTATTCAGTACCTGATCGAATCATATGTAAGGGTCATTGTAATTTTATATACCCCGCTATTCTTGACGAGAATTCTGATTTATTGGCAAAGAGACGAAGAAATAGATTCATCATTCCATTACAATCGAATCAAGAACAAGAAAAAGAACTAATACCCCGTTCAGGTATCTCGATTGAAATACCCATAAATGGTCTTTTCCGTATAAATAGTATTCTTGCTTATTTCGACGATCCTCGATATAGAAGAAAGAGTTCGGGAATTACTAAATATGGGACTATAGAGGCGGATTCTATCGTCAAAAAAGAGGATTTGATTGAGTATCGAAGAACAAAAGAATTTCGGCCAAAATACAAAATGAAAATAGATCGATTTTTTTTCATTCCCGAGGAAGTGCATATCTTACCCGGAGCTTCTTCCATAATGGTACGGAACAATAGTATCATTGGAGTAGATACGCGAATTACTTT